TTAGCAGACGATATATATATGGGTCCACGATGCATTGCTACTCGAAATCAAGATATTGGGATTGGGCTTATCAATCGATTCATAACCGTTCGAGCACGACCAGTATATATTCGAACCCCTTTGACTTGCAGGAATACATCTTGGATCTGTCAATTATGTTATGGTCGGAGTCCCACTCATGGTGATCTAGCCGAATTGGGAGAAGCTGTAGGTATTATTGCGGGTCAATCAATTGGGGAACCGGGGACTCAACTAACATTAAGAACCTTTCATACCGGTGGAGTATTCACAGGTGGTACTGCCGAACATGTACGAGCTCCTTCTAATGGAAAAATAAAATTTAATGAGAATTTTGTTCATCTCACACGTACCCGTCATGGGCATCCTGCTTTTTTATGTTCTATAGACTTGTATGTAACTATTGAGAGTCGGGGTATTATACATAATGTGAATATTCCACCAAAAAGTTTGATTTTAGTTCAAAATGATCAATATGTAGAATCAGAACAAGTGATTGCTGAGATTCGTGCCGGAACATCCGCTTTTCATTTTAAAGAGAGGGTCCGAAAACATATTTATTCTGAATCAGAGGGAGAAATGCACTGGAGTACCGATGTCTACCATGCACCCGAATATACATATGGTAATGTTCATCTATTACCAAAAACAAGTCATTTATGGATACTGGCGGGGGGTCCGCGCAGATCCAGTATAGTTTCTTTTTCGATCCACAAGGATCAAGATCAAATGAATGTTCATTCTTTTTCTGTCGAAGACAGGTATATCTCTGACCCCAAAATGACTAATGGTCGAGTAAGACATAAATTGTTGGATACCTCTAGTAAAAAAGATAAAGAAATTATTGATTATTCAATATCTGATCGAATCATATCCAATGGTCAGTGTAATTTTCCCTCTATTCCCAAAAAGAATTCTGATTTATTAGCGAAAAGGCGAAGAAATAGATTCATCATCCCTTTACAATATGATGAAGAACAAGAAAAAGAACTAATACCCTCCTTTGGTATTTCGATTGAAATACCCATAAATGGTATTTTACGTAGAAATAGTATTCTTGCTTTTTTTGATGATCCACGATACAGAAGAAGCAGTTCAGGAATTACTAAATATGGGACCGTGGAGGTAGAGTCAATCGTAAAAAAAAAGGATTTGATTGAGTATCGAGGAACAAAAGAATTTAGTCTGAAATACCAAATGAAAGTAGATCGGTTTTTTTTCATTCCCGAAGAAGTACATATTTTACCTGGATCCTCGTCCATAAGGGTCCGGAACAATAGTATCATTAGAGTAGATACACGACTTGCTTTAAATAAAAGAAGTCGAGTAGGCGGATTAGTTCGAGTAGAGAGAAAAAAAAAAAGTATTGAACTGAAAATATTTTCTGGAGATATTCATTTTCCTGGAGAAACAGATAAGATATCTAGACACAGCGGCATTTTGATACCACCAGGAAGGGACAAAAAAAAAAATGCTAAGGCATTAAAAAATTTGAAAGATTGGATCTATGTCCAGCGGATCACACCTACCAAGAAAAAGTATTTTGTTTCGGTTCGGCCCGTCGTTCCATATGAAATAGCCGATGGAATAAATTTAGCAACACTTTTCCCTCAGGATCTCTTGCAGGAAAAGGATGATGTCCAACTTAGAGTGGTCAATTATATCCTTTATGGATATGGCAAGTCAATTCGAGGAATTTATCACACAAGTATTCAATTAGTTCGGACTTGCTTAGTATTGAATTGGGACAAAAAAAAAAATGGTTCTATGGACGAGGTCTATACCTCCTTTGTTGAGGTAAGGGCAAATGATCTAATTCGCGATTTCATAAAAATTGAGTTAGTTAAGTCCACTATTTCTTATAGCGGAAAAAGAGATAATATGACAGATTCGGGATTGATTCCCAATAGGGGATTAGATCTCCCCAATATCAATCCCTTTCGTTCCAAGGTGAAGGTTCAATCACTTACCCAAGATCAAGGAACTATTGGGATTGGTACGTTGTTGAATCGAAATAAGGAATGCCAATCTGTGATAATTTTGTCATCATCCAGTTGTTTTCGAATTAGTCAATTCAATGGTTCGAAATATAACAATACGACAAAAGAATTGGATCCCCCAATCCCAATTAGGGATTTGTTGGGTCCCTTAGGTACTATTGTACCTAAAATAAAAATATTGAATTTTTATTCATCTTACCATTTATTAACTCATAATCAGATCTTGTTAAAGAAATATTTGCTACTTGATAATTTTAAACAGACTTTCCAAGTACTTCAAGTACTTAAATACTGTTTAATGGATGAAAATAGGAGGATTTATAATCCCGATCCATGCAGTAACATCATTTTGAATCCATTCCATTTAAATTGGTGTTTTATCCATCACGATTCTAGTGAAGAGACATCCACAATAATTAGCCTTGGACAATTTATTTGTGAAAATGTATGTTTATTCAAATACGGGCCACACATAAAAAAATCTGGTCAAATTTTGATTGTTCATGTTGACTCCTTAGTTATAAGATCAGCTAAGCCCTATTTGGCTACTCCAGGAGCAACTGTTCATGGCCATTGTGGAAAAATCTTTTATGAAGGGGAGACATTAATTACATTTATATATGAAAAATCGAGATCTGGTGACATAACACAAGGTCTTCCGAAAGTGGAACAGGTCTTAGAAGTGCGTTCGATTGATTCAATATCGATGAATCTCGAAAAGAGAGTTGAAAGTTGGAACGAACGTATACCAAGAATTCTTGGAATTCCCTGGGGATTCTTGATTGGGGCTGAGCTAACCATAGCCCAAAGTCGTATCTCTTTGGTTAATAAGATTCAAAGGGTTTATCGATCTCAAGGGGTACAGATCCATAATAGACATATAGAGATCATTGTACGTCAAATAACATCAAAAGTGTTGGTTTCAGAAGATGGAATGTCTAATGTTTTTTCACCGGGAGAATTAATCGGATTGTTTCGAGCAGAACGAGCGGGGCGTGCTTTAGACGAAGCAATCAATTATCGGGCAATCTTATTGGGAATAACGAGGGCATCTCTGAATACTCAAAGTTTCATATCCGAAGCGAGTTTTCAAGAAACCGCTCGAGTTTTAGCAAAAGCCGCTTTACGAGGTCGTATTGATTGGTTGAAAGGCCTGAAAGAGAACGTTGTTCTTGGAGGGATTATTCCTGTTGGTACTGGATTCCAAAAATTAGTGCACCATTCAAGACAAGACAAAAACATTTATTTTGAAATCAAAAGAAAGAATCTATTCGAGTTGGAAACGGGAAATATTTGGTTATACCATAGAGAATTATTTTGTTCTTGTGCCCAAAACAAATTCCATGAGACATCAGAACAATCATTTAAGCGATTTAATAATTCTTAATTAATAATTCTTAATTATTAAGAAGAGATTCATTATTATTAAGAAGAGATTCATTCTTTTTACTTTAACTATCTGGAACTATTTGGTCCAATTATTAATTTATTATTATTAATAATTAATAAATAAATTATTAATAAATAAATAAATAATTAAAAGTAAAGAAATTAATGGTTTGGGCCATATATCGATGGTCAATCCACGGTAGAAGGTTCCGTCGGAACAATTATTTATTTCAGAGTACCTTGTCTCTTTGTTAAAAAAAAAAAGAGGAAGTGTGGGGAAAAATGACAAGAAGATATTGGAACATCAATTTGGAAGAGATGATGGAAGCAGGAGTTCATTTTGGTCATGGTACTAGGAAATGGAATCCCAGAATGGCCCCTTACATCTCTGCAAAACGTAAAGGTATTCATATTATAAATCTTACGAGAACTGCTCGTTTTTTATCAGAAGCCTGTGATTTAGTTTTTAATGCCGCAAGTGGGGGAAAACACTTTTTAATCGTTGGTACCAAAAATAAAGCAGCGGATTTAGTAGCATCAGCTGCAATAGGGGCTCGGTGTCATTATGTTAATAAAAAATGGCTCGGTGGTATGTTAACGAACTGGTCCACTACGGAAACGAGACTTCACAAGTTCAGGGATTTAAGAGCAGAACAAAAGATGGGGAAACTCAACCGTCTTTCCAAAAGAGATGCAGCAATGTTGAAGAGAAAATTATCTACTTTGCAAACATATCTGGGCGGGATCAAATATATGACGGGGCTGCCCGATATTGTAATCATCGTTGATCAGCAAGAAGAATATACGGCTCTCCGAGAATGTGTCATTTTGGGGATTCCGACTATTTGTTTAATTGATACAAATTGTGACCCCGATCTCGCAGATATTTCGATTCCAGCCAACGATGACGCTATAGCTTCAATTCGATTCATTCTTAACAAATTAGTATTCGCAATTTGCGAGGGTCGTTCTAGCTATATAAGAAATCGTTGATTTTGATTAAGAATAATAAGATTAATTAATTGTTTGGGAACTCGATAGATTTATTGGATCGGTTACTATTCTTTAACTTAAAAAAAAAAAAAAAAAAGAGAGATAAAGATAATAAAGTACTTACTGTGGATATTCATATTATGTATGGATATTAATATTATGTATAGTATGTGATTTTTTGCTATCCTAAATGAAATTGATTTAAATTTAAATTAAATAATTAAATATTAAATTATATATTAAATTATAGTATTAATTAAATATAGTTAAATTTATAGTATTAATGATCAAAGTCGGTGAGTTGAGAAAGAGATGGTTGAATCAAAATAATTTTTAAAGTTCGATTTATGTCAGAGGACAATATGAATGTTATACCATGTTCCATTAAAACACTCAAGGGGTTATATGATATATCGGGTGTAGAAGTAGGCCAACATTTATATTGGCAAATAGGAGGTTTACAAATCCATGCTCAAGTACTTATCACTTCTTGGGTCGTAATTGCTATCTTATTAGGTTCAGTCATCATAGCTGTTCGGAATCCACAAACCATTCCTACCGACGGTCAGAATTTCTTCGAATATGTCCTTGAATTCATTCGAGACTTGAGCAAAACTCAGATTGGAGAAGAGTATGGTCCTTGGGTTCCCTTTATTGGAACTATGTTCCTATTTATTTTTGTTTCTAACTGGTCAGGTGCTCTTTTACCTTGGAAAATCATACAGTTACCCCACGGGGAGCTAGCTGCGCCCACGAATGATATAAATACTACTGTTGCTTTAGCTTTACCCACGTCAGTGGCATATTTTTATGCGGGTCTGACCAAAAAAGGATTGGGGTATTTCGGAAAATACATCCAACCAACTCCAATACTTTTACCAATTAATATCCTAGAGGATTTCACAAAACCTTTATCTCTTAGTTTTCGACTTTTCGGGAATATATTGGCTGATGAATTAGTAGTTGTTGTTCTTGTTTCTTTAGTACCTTCAGTAGTTCCTATACCTGTTATGTTTCTTGGATTATTTACAAGCGGTATTCAAGCTCTTATTTTTGCAACTTTAGCCGCGGCTTATATAGGTGAATCCATGGAGGGTCATCACTGATTAGCTTTCAAAATGGTTCAAAATACGCACTTAGTTTATGTTTCGAAGAATGATTCTAAAATCCAATTCAATATAAAATGTGGGCGGTTTACATTATGGAAGAAATAAATGTATATGTGATATTAGATATTTACTAGTTATATAGGGGTTATCCCTGTTATCCCTATAGACTTATATAATAGAATAGAATATATTTTATTTATTTTATTCCTATTTCTTTCCCAGTATATTATAGTATTATATTATTTTATTATACTATTGATTCTTTTTTTTTTCAAAACCGCTGCATTTAGATGGATTCCCATACAAATATAAGTCCTTCTCTTTCGTCTTTGATTGTGGGGATTGAATAAAAAACTGATGAATTCGTGGATATAGAAAAGTAAGTAAAGAACGAACGAATTGAATGAAAGAATGGTTCGAAACATAGAAATGCAATAACTAGAGCCGTATGCATATGAATTGACAAAAATTTTATCATGGGTAGAAACTAAAATAAAAAGACCGAGATATCGAAGTCGTTCTGATGATTCACTGACAATTCAATTCAGAGTTTTTAGTTACTTCGACCCGACAGATCTTAGTGATAAAATAAGTAATAATTTATTGGTTGATTGTATCATTAACCATTTCTTTTTTTTTTTTTGTACGAGGAACTTACTATGAATCCACTGATTTCTGCCGCTTCCGTTATTGCTGCTGGATTGGCCGTAGGGCTTGCTTCTATTGGACCTGGAGTTGGTCAAGGTACTGCTGCGGGCCAAGCTGTAGAAGGTATTGCGAGACAACCAGAAGCCGAGGGTAAAATACGAGGTACTTTATTGCTTAGTCTAGCTTTTATGGAAGCTTTAACAATTTACGGACTGGTCGTAGCACTAGCGCTTTTATTTGCAAATCCTTTTGTTTAATTTAATCCTAAAATTAGAAATGTGAAAAAGTGCGTTATGCGCTTTTTTATTAGTTATTTTATTAACTTAAATTTGATTAACTTAACTCGGACTTGCCGTTTGCTTCTTCTAATTATATCAACACTTGACTCCTACAATTACTTATTTATTGAGACAATACCCCGGGAAGGACTGATTTGAGGATGAGGAATTCGCGTATCCGCTCGCTTTCTTCCTTCCCACCCTTAGTACAACAAAAACCTTTTTCTTAGGAAGCCTTTCAACAAACGAGATACTTCACAATTAACGCGAGACCTCGGACCTAACCTAATAAGTATCTTCTTATTGAGAACTTAAAAAAAAAAAAATAATAATAAATTTGAAAATTATCAAATTTCATTATAAATTAATAGATGATTTAATCTATTTCCATAAAAAATAAAATTAAATTAATAAAACAAAAAAAGAAATCGATCAAAAAAGGGGCGAGCGAGATGATACAAAAAGAACTCTGTTCCTTGTTAGTCTGAACTCTGTTCCTTGTTAGTCTTATCTATAAGAAAGAGGAGAGCATATGAAAAATATAACCTATTTTTTCGTTTCCTTGGGCTATTGGCCATACGCAGGTAGTTTCGGGTTTAATACCGATATTTTAGCAACAAATCCAATAAATCTAAGTGTAGTGCTTGGTGTATTGATTTTTTTTGGAAAGGGAGTGTGTGCGAGTTGTGTATTTCAAGAATAGGTTGGATCCAACCAGCTGCACTTTATTTATGTTATTTTTTTTTTATTTAATAGGATAAGAAATAGGAAAAAAGGTGCATGACCTCGAACGAATTACTTATGAATAAATTAAGAAATCATATGTAAGAACCATAGCATTTCGTGGCTCATTGGTAAATCTTGATTCTCTATCAACCAATAATGTGAGACCATTAACATGGTTAAAGCTACACTGTTTGAAGTTCAGGCACAACACGGTACTCTTTCTACCACTACGTTAGTACCGAAATGGTTTCAAAATAAATAGTTAGTAATTCATCCGATATAGAACACTCATATCGATAAAATAAAATGAAACCATTTACTAGAAAAAAGGGCGCCTTG